CAATTCGACTTTTTTTAAGTTTTTTTACTCTGTTTCGACATAAGATAGATGGAATCACGCTCTGTAGGATTTGAACCTACGACATCGGGTTTTGGAGACCCGCGTTCTACCAAACTGAACTAAGAGCGCTTTCAAAACAAAAAGAAAATATTTTTCTACTCCTAGCGTGTCTCACGTACGGATAGTATCCACAAATTCAAGTTATACCCACTTTAATAGATCTCCCCGCTACTGCCCATAAAGAAGCGAGAATTCATAGGTAGGGATGACAGGATTTGAACCTGTGACATTTTGTACCCAAAACAAACGCGCTACCAAGCTGCGCTACATCCCTTTTCTAAATTGTTGTACAATGGCATTGTACACAATTCCTTTCTTTTTTTCCACATCGTAATTTTCTTCTATTTCTCTATCTATATAGAATAGAACTTTCTTGTCATTTCTTGTTTTTGGTCTCATATAATCAAGTAAGGGTATACATCTAAAATCCAGTCGAATTTCACCTATAAAAGAAAGATTCCTATTCCTGTAGTAATGTATAGGAAGAAGGGGCCATCTTTTTTAGGGATAGGGAAATCTCGTCTATATGGTTCATTCTATATATAGAATATTTCTTTTGTTTTTTTAGTTAGGAATTTCACCTAAACAAAAGAAATACAAAGGATCTTGGCCAAGAGTATCTGATCATATATGTATTCCAATAAGGAAGGAGGATTTTCAATGCGGGATATAAAAACATATCTCTCTGTAGCACCCGTGCTAAGTACTCTATGGTTTGGGGCTTTAGCAGGTTTATTGATAGAAATTAATCGTTTATTCCCAGATGCTTTGTCATTCCCTTTTTTTTCATTCTAGTTATTCCTATGCGAGAAATAAAATTCTTCGTGACATGACAAAATTTTCCCTTTTTTTCAATTCTTTTTTAGTATATGAAGCAAAAAGAAAGAAAAGATGGATCGGGTTGAACCTCAGAGTCATGAAAAATGAGGTAAATCTCATTTTGGAAAACAGAAATTTAATTAAAAGCGGTATTCAAGCTAAGTCAGGCCTCGCAAATCAGAGCACAGAAAGAAGCTGGGGCTGGCTTGCTACTTAAATGAAAGGATTTCGAAGCAAAATCCTTGCTAATTCGACAAGGATTGTATTCTTTAATTATTTCTCTATTTTTTATTACTTAATTTACGAATTTCCAAAATTTTTTATTCTATTGGATTGGATTCGTTAGAGAATTCGAAGAATTACAACAAAATCTTTAGAAATTGCATTTTTAGTTAGTAACTTCTATGGATTTTATTCTTCTTCTTCGGATCCAAAGTAGAAGAATAAAAGAATAGCTATAAGAATTAAGTTAAGTTGATCCAAAAAGGAAAGGAGGTTCATGGCCAAGGGCAAAGATGTTAGAATCCGAGTTATTTTGGAATGTATCAGTTGTGTTCGAAAGGGTACCAATAAGGAATCGACGGGGATTTCTAGATATAATACTCAAAAGAATCGCCACAATACACCCGGACAATTAGAATTAAGAAAATTTTGTCGTTATTGTCGCAAGCATACGACTCATAACGAAATAAAGAAATAGGAGCATCATGTGTTCGATTTTTCCAAAGAACAAAAAGAGTAAGAACTCTTTATTAAATATATAGAACATAGATAGAATACAAAATACAAATCAACTCATCTGATTTTATTTTAGATACATATTATTTCATATGTATAGAGGGTTTTTATTTTTATATATAGTATATGAATCAAATAATATATGGACAAAAGAAAGACTATTTCTTCTGGATCCAAAATTAATAAAATAAAGAAATCCATTTTTTTTTTTCAAATTTTTAAATAAGGAATAAATCATGTATATATCTAAACAACCTTTTCGTAAATCCAAACAACCCTTTCGTAAATCCAAACAACCTTTTCATAAATCAAAGCAAACTTTTCGTAAATTCAAACAACCTTTTCGTAAATCCAAACAACCTTTTCGTAGGCGTTCTCGAATTGGCCCGGGGGATCGAATTGATTATAGAAACATGAGTTTAATTAATCGATTTATTAGTGAACAAGGAAAAATATTATCTAGACGAATAAATAGATTAACCTTGAAACAACAACGATTAATTACTCTTGCTATAAAACAGGCTCGTATTTTATCTTTCTTACCATTTCGTAACTACGAGAATGAGAAGCAATTTCAAGCCCAGTCAATTTCAATAATTACCGGTCTTAGACACAGAAAAAATAGAAATATTCCTCAATTAACACAAAAGTTGAATTCCAATCGAAACTTAAGAAACTCCAACCTGAATTTAAGAAACAACAATCGAAACTTAAGTTCCGATTGTTGATGTTTTATTCAAAAGGGGCAGACTCATATATAAAGAAAGTAATCCAGTTTTGCTTCTTGTGTTTGTTATAAGAAAGAAAAATGGGAAAAAAGAAATAGTTTTTTTATTTATTGCAACATGCTTGTAGATTCCTACTACTTAATCTTAATTTATTGTACCTTCCCGGAGTTCCCTCTCCGGGAATTCTGTTTTAATTATTCCTGTATATTACTTTTTTATCCCTTTAATTGATGGTCTTTCTTTATTTTATTGAAAATCGTGTAAAGATTATTTGGATTTGATACAGCTACTTGTGCAAGCATTTTACGATTAAGAATCAATTCCTTCTTGTACAGATTGTGTATTAATTTACTATAACTATCGAATACTTTATATATCCGTGTTGCTGCATTTATCCGAGTGATCCACAAACGACGAAAATCCCTCTTTTGCCTGCCTCTATCTCGATGAGAAGAAACAAAAGCCCTTCTTACTTGTTGAGTAATCATTCGATTAAGTCTTAAATGAGCCCCTCTAAAGTTTGAGGCAAATGAACGCATTTTTGTTCGCCGTCTCCGAGCTATATATCCTCGCGGAACTCTGGTCATTGAATCAAATTAACCTTAATGAATAACAAATGATTTCTCTTCTTTTAACCGTCTTTTTTCCCATTAATAACAAAACGGATTATTCCGATATATAAAATATTAATTCCAATGGCTTTTGCTACTATAACCTTCCCAACCACGATTTTTTATTCGATTCCCTTCAGTTATTTCGCATAGAAATAACAAATTCTAATGACACTAAAAAAACAGTGGGTTCCATCGTTTCTATGGTTCCCTTTTAAACGGTGAGGCCCTCTCTATACACCGGAGCCCCTTCTTTCATTTCATCAAAAGGTATTGTAAACTTGTATAGTTCACATTCTTTGGCTCTACCTATCCATTATAGAGTACATAGCTCTTTTCACAATAAGAGTTATTCATACAGTGACGGTATTTAATTATGAAAGTTGGCTAAGTAGCTGACCCTTTAGTCCGTTCTTTTAAGATAAAGGAGCATAAGCCTTTTTCTTTTTATTACTATTTCCTCCGCTTAATGGATAACCATTTGCTACCAATGGGGGAATTGCTTCTTCCAATTCCAATCTAGATGATTGGATTTGTACCAAACAAAGGAAACCAAAAATTCCATATACCATAGAAACCTAGGATCGAGCTTGTCTATCCTATTCATTGGTACCGATCATGGATACTTCAAAAATTTTCTTATTTGTTTGAACTCATGATCTGAACGAGTCGCACATACACCCTAGCACATGTTCCTCGACGCTGAGGACATCCCTTAAGCGCGGCCGATTTTCTAGCATTTCGTATTGGCTGTCTTGCATTTCTAATAAGTTGTTTAACCGTTGGCATGTCATATGTATATAGAAAAATTGATTGGTTTAGATCGATCTTAACCTGATAATTCATCATCATGAAGTATTTCTATTTTCTATAAAATAGCATAAAACCCGAATTTATTTTTGAAATAAATTTACAAGAAATCCAGCCATTACCAATCCTTAAACATTTCTGGAATCCACACTGGATCAGTATCGCAGTGCTCGTCAACCATTTCATCCCCTACAATATCGACAAGTCCATAAGCTTTGGCTTCGTCTGCTGACATAAAAATATCCCTTTCCATGTCTTCGGATACAACCCAAAAAGGCTTGCCTGTTCTTAGTGCATAAACCCTTGTGATCATTTCGCGAACTTTGTGTAACTCTTCCACTTCTAGTAAAAATTCTGGTGTCCTTGCCCGATAATAAGCACTAGCAGGTTGGTGAAGCATAATCCTAGCGTGAGGGAATGCTATACGCTTGGTGGGTTCTCCTCCAAGCAGAATGAAGGAGGCCATGGACGCAGCTATTCCGATGCATATTGTATATATATCAGGTGTCACCGTTTGCATCGTATCAAAAATCGCCATTCCTGAGATTAGCCACCCGCCGGGGGAGTTTATAAACAAAAAAATATCGCTAATTCCATCTTCTATACTGAGATATACCATCAGACCTGTAATATGATTCGTGATCTCGCAACGAATCTCTTGACCTAAAAAAAGTGTCCTTTCTCGATACATAACATTGTATAAGTCAACCCAAGTCGCTTCTTCATCTCCGGGAATCCGGTAAGGTACTTTTGGAACACCAATGGGCATATTAGATTAATATTATTAAATTTAAGTAAGAAAACTACACTTTAATATGAAAACGTAAGAATGGAAGAGAAAGAAAGAATCCGCAGTTTATTATCTTCATTTTTTTTCTTATTCTATAAGAATACTATAGATTCTATTAATACATAGATTGAGATAATACATAGATTGAAAAATTATATATATAAGGAAGGTAAGACAGATTGAATAAAGAAAAAGGAATACGTGATTCGAATGATAAACAAATAGGAATTAAGGATCTATTCTTCGTTTTTCCAAATAGCCCAAGCTACCCATTGCATATTGGCACTTATCGAGTCCAAATAGCCCAAGCTACCCATTGCATGTTGGCACTTATCGAGTATAGAATAGATCTGCTTCTCTTTCTTCTTACAAACAGAATTAGCTTCTTATTTTTAATGGAATGAAATAAATATTCACGTTTTCTGACACAGAATCCCCTAGAAGGGTTAGGTACATAGGATATGGATAGTCTTTTCCAATGCGATAAAATAAAGCGACATCGTGTCTATTTTTCTTTGCTAAAGGGGTATTTTCATGGGTTTGCCTTGGTATCGTGTTCATACTGTTGTATTGAATGATCCGGGTCGATTGCTTGCGGTGCATATAATGCACACAGCTCTAGTTTCCGGTTGGGCTGGCTCGATGGCTTTATATGAATTAGCGGTTTTTGATCCCTCTGATCCTGTTCTGGATCCAATGTGGAGACAAGGTATGTTCGTCATCCCCTTCATGACTCGTTTAGGAATAACCAATTCGTGGGGTGGTTGGAGTATTTCAGGAGGAACTATAACGAATCCGGGTATTTGGAGTTATGAAGGTGTGGCAGGTGCGCATATTGTGTTTTCTGGCTTGTGTTTCTTGGCAGCTATCTGGCATTGGGTATATTGGGACCTAGAAATATTCTGTGATGAGCGGACGGGAAAACCTTCTTTGGATTTGCCCAAGATCTTTGGAATTCATTTATTTCTTGCAGGGGTGGCTTGTTTTGGCTTTGGTGCATTTCATGTAACGGGTTTATATGGTCCTGGGATATGGGTGTCCGATCCTTACGGACTAACTGGAAAAGTACAAGCCGTAAACCCTGCGTGGGGTGCAGAAGGTTTTGATCCTTTCGTTCCGGGAGGGATAGCTTCGCATCATATTGCTGCGGGTACATTGGGCATATTAGCGGGCCTATTCCATCTTAGTGTCCGTCCGCCTCAACGTCTATACAAAGGATTACGTATGGGCAATATTGAAACCGTACTTTCCAGTAGTATCGCTGCTGTTTTTTTTGCTGCTTTCGTAGTTGCCGGAACTATGTGGTATGGATCCGCAACTACCCCAATCGAATTATTTGGGCCTACTCGTTATCAGTGGGATCAGGGATACTTTCAGCAAGAAATATATCGAAGAGTTAGCAATGGGTTAGCCGAAAATCTTAGTTTATCAGAAGCTTGGTCTAAAATTCCCGAAAAATTAGCCTTTTATGATTATATTGGTAATAATCCGGCAAAGGGGGGATTATTCAGAGCAGGCTCAATGGACAATGGGGATGGAATAGCTGTTGGATGGTTAGGGCATCCCGTCTTTAGAGATAAAGAAGGGCGCGAGCTTTTTGTACGTCGTATGCCTACTTTTTTTGAAACATTTCCGGTAGTTTTGGTAGATGAAGAGGGAATTGTGAGAGCGGACGTTCCTTTTAGAAGAGCAGAATCCAAATATAGCGTTGAACAAGTAGGCGTAACGGTGGAGTTCTACGGTGGCGAACTTAATGGAGTAAGTTATTCTGATCCTGCTACTGTAAAAAAATATGCGAGGCGTGCTCAATTAGGGGAAATTTTTGAATTAGATCGCGCTACTTTGAAATCCGATGGTGTTTTTCGCAGCAGTCCAAGAGGTTGGTTCACTTTTGGTCATGCTACCTTTGCTTTGCTCTTCTTTTTCGGACACATTTGGCATGGGGCTCGAACCTTGTTCCGAGATGTTTTTGCTGGTATTGATCCAGACTTGGATGCTCAAGTGGAATTTGGAACATTCCAAAAAGTTGGAGATCCAACTACAAGGAGACAGGCAGTCTGATACCACATTGCTATGGTATCTTTCACCTCTCCTTTTTGATTTGCCATGGGAAACATATCCTGTCCTTTCTTTGATTCTTTTTCTTTTTTTATATGGGAAATGATCCCAAATGAAAAGTGAATAGGTGTGGAAGTTATAATTGTAAATAAACCAGGATCGAATCTATGGAAGCATTGGTTTATACGTTCCTTTTAGTTTCGACTTTAGGGATAATTTTTTTCGCTATCTTCTTCCGAGAACCACCTAAGGTTCCGACTAAAAAATGAAAAAATTTAATTGAAGTAAGAAGTCTCCCCATCTGGGAGACTTCTTACTTCAATTAGTCCCCATGTTCTTCGAATGGATCTCTTAATTGTTGAGAGGGTTGCCCAAACGCGGTATATAAGGCATACCCAGTAAAGCTTACAAGTAAACCAGATATGGAGATGGCGACTAAAGTTGCTGTTTCCATTTTTATAGAATTTCAAGATTACAATGGATCTATGAAAAGATCGTGTATTTACAACTACAACGGAATAGTATACAAAGTCAACACCAATGATTAAATAGAGTTTATGGCTACACAAACCGTTGAAGATAGTTCTAGAGCTAGGCCAAAACGAACTGGCGCAGGTAGTTTATTGAAACCCTTGAATTCGGAATATGGGAAAGTAGCTCCGGGTTGGGGGACTACTCCTTTTATGGGGGTCGCAATGGCTTTATTCGCGATATTCCTATCTATCATTTTAGAAATTTATAATTCTTCTGTTTTACTGGACGGAATTTTAATGAATTAGGTTTCTACTAACTAAAACTATGAAGTCATAGTTTTTCCATCCAAAAAAAGCCTTTCTACTTTAAGCTCCACATTTCTAGACATTCTGGTAGTTCGACCGTGGATTTT